TATCTCTTGAGAGAAGTCAACGCTCAGTCGAATAAGGGTAGGCCATTCCATTATCCCCTGCCCGCAGAAAGAGCAGAACTAGATCAAATCTTGTCTTCGAAGGCTTTTCCTCCTATAACTAATTCCATCTTAGGTCGTGCTCACTTTTAATAAAATATTATTCTATGGTAGATCCACTTGATTACAGGCCAAGTCTCAGACTCGCGTATCCGATTACTCCATACTAGAAGGCCAACTACATATCGAATCTCGGCCCACGGATTCACAACTCATTTACCGCTGAAATACCTATAGTTTCAGCTCCGAGAACAACTTTTGATGCTTCGAGACTATGGGCAAGATGTCGTCTCTGGCTTCGTTCCCTTCTCCTTACGGGAAGGAGTATCTATACTCATTTGCAAGGAAGCGAAGACGGCCGGGAAAACCTACAATCGTCGAAAAAGCCGGACTTTTCTCAACCCAATCGAAGATGTTCATCTGGAATCAATGCATCCACAAGAAGAAGACCTATTCACATTCTAAGGTTGAAAGAATGCTCTTCCCGAGCTTGCTCTTTGGGTCCCGGCTTATGCTGCTTCATCAACCAAGGGGAAAGGTTAAGCAGAGGCCCGAAGCTACTTCACTATATGTGGGGTATGAAAACGATGTCTATGTCTATAGGCTCCTTTTTATTACCTTTCGGGGACTTCAAGCTATGCAGCTGCTTCTACAAATGCCTTATATCTCTAGCTTATTTCTCGCAGGCAATTGAGGCTGGAAACAACAAGGTCCTTCGCGACCCTGAGAGGGCGGTTGAAGATGTCCCAAGTAGCAGGCTGCACAGCAGCGCTAGGCCCCACTCCACCGGAGTGCTTTGGGAACCCACCGTCTTCGCCCGCTTGAACAATTTCAGCAGGATCCAAAGCAAGATGGCGTTGACAGCTGAAGCGGAGTTGCTTGACTCTTAAAGTGTTGGGGCGAAGACTCCGTGGCTAGTATGCTTTCTTCTTACCCAAGGTCAAATCAGAAGGTTTCAGCCGCCCAGGTAGTCGAGTAATTTTACGAAGGGAGCTCGAGATGAAAAGAGAAAAAAGGAAGGGCGAAAAGCATGCAACCTACTTTTCCTTCGGGAGTCGGTCTCGAAAGTGGAAAAGTTGAAGCAGCCTATAGTATAGTATAGTATAGTATAGTATAGTATAGTATAGTATAGTATACTATAGAAAAAGCCCTTCTAAGAGAGGTGTCTTCACCGGCTTGTCTATTCTTTCTCGACACTGCGCCCAGATCTTTAATTGGATGGGGCTTTGAGTTGGAATTAGCCCTATCCACCTGCTCATATAAATACGAATCCCTATCGAATAGGTGGTACCTAGGTCTCATCCCTGCGAACTGGTATTCTCTCTTTTTCAGTGAGGAGATGTTGGGACCGCCTCATAGAGTTTTAAGCAAATAGAAAGTTGGAGCGAGCGCTAAGAAGCAAGCAAGGACCCTAAGAAGAGATGATGAGTATGGAGGCCAGTTTTGTTCTCTTGTTCGTTCCTCTTTCAAGAAAGGAAGAGAGAGGTCCCCCGCCCTAAGAGGGAGGAGAATATAGAACGGACCCTACACCAACAAGTGAAAGGTCTCAAGGAGTAGCTAAGGTACACTAGACTAGAAAGTAGAGTGCTCTTCGCCCCCTTCTCATATAGTGAAACGAGTAGCAGCAGTTCCTTAAATAAAAGCAAAAAATAGAATAGATAACCTGAAATCGTTTCTAGTTAACAAGCTGGTAGGTATAGGGCCAGTGGGATATGGAGCTAAGGCTTTAAAGAAAAGGTTTCCAGGTGTTGTTGTTCTTGTAAGTGGTAGAAAAGTATACCAGGGGAAGGGGGATCCATCAAGCTAGAAGCAAGGGTACGACCGATCATAAGTTCCAGGTGGTGAATCAGAGAAGGAAGGCAGCCCTCGTACAGGATTGGCTAGTTGACTAAACAGGAGGAGGGGGATCGGCTGCCCAGGGCTTATGACTTCCCTGGCAACTCACACTGCAAGATTCACCCGTCATATATTAGATTGTATTTCTTTTTTTCAATCTATCTATTCATCTTGATTCACTGTCACACCCCCAATAGCAGATCTGTGGGCATTGGGACTGCTTAGCTCCTTCTCTGTGTACATTCGATACATCCACCGTCACTTCTTCTTCTTCCGTTCGTGCCCCATTATCCTATGATCCACTCACTTATTGCTTACTTTCGTTCTATATATGCTATATATTCTCAAAATGCCTTTGTACTGAAAGGTGGTAAAAGCTACCTCATCCCAAGGGTTCTAAGAGCTAGGCTATATAAGATAGGTAAGATGGGCGTAGAATCGAACTCTCGTTCCCACCCTACGACTAGTAGTGTGCTCACACCTCTTTGACTCTTGCCCTCAGTCCTTTGGCTTGACTTTACTAAGACTTTCGAACGGCAGCCTTTCTTTCCTTTCCTTTCGCCTATCGTTGTCAAGCTAGCCTTGGGATTTCAAAGAGCTGCTTACCTTGTACTTCTTTCTTCGATCTATTTGTCCACTAGGAGCGGATGAGATGATTCCAAATTGTTCAAGTGGACTAGGGCCCTTCTTCCATGAGCTGCTCTCCTTGGAACGATGTATTCAATGGGGACCAATTCTATGCGAGCTCCTCTCTATCATGTGAGGGGTTCTGGCTTACATAAATCTCTTTGCTGAGCTTGGGCTGCATCTGAGCTACTTTCCCCGTCCGGGCAGCGAACGCTTTCAAGACGGTTTGCAGAAATGTAGTTGGCAGAAGCATCAAAAGAAGCAGCAAAAGAAGGGATCAAAGAGCCCGAAGCATCAATCTCTTTATCTCGGCTTCTGCAGCTGTTGAGAACTTATAATCTAAACCAACCTAAATCATGGACTCGAAGTAAGATAGGGTGCAGTTGTCCGATAGAAAGCAGGCGAAAGACTGATGGGCTAGATGATGACTTGCCCTTCTTTTGGTACAGTGTAAGAGTCCCGGGCGGAATTCTTTTCTATTTATCATCCCGTACTCTCATTCCAACTTCTCTTAGTCAGTCTTTTATTTGATTCTGTCTTATCTTTGTTAGGATTCTAAGCCTTTTCCCTTTCGTCTCTCGTTTATCCTTCATTTGGTAAGTAGATCGGGCCTATCTTCTTTCAGATCGTTTACCATTGTACTTTCTTTCTAGGTTCAGCCTTTTCTAATTCCCCTAGGGCTTTTCTTGTTAAGTCCCGTAGTCGTCCTATCTGTTCATTCCGTCTAATAAGTGTTGGAATCTTTCGCAGCTTTCCCTTACGTAAGCATTTTCTTCCATCTTACTTTCTTAGCCAGCCACGCCGCCCCCACAAGGGTAGAATTCCTCTCAAACCTTTCATCCTCTCTTTCTTTGTCTCCTTATACTTGGAGTAACGGTTTCCAGAAGCAGGTGCATGTCCGGAAGCAGCTAGGAATCAAGCTCCTTTTACGTAAGCAAGTTCAAGAGTGCCAGGCTGGCCCGGATTCACCTATCTTTTATAAGAGATTTCCCGACAACTCAACAACTACTTGAACTATAGGAGCGGTACGAGCTACTACTACTAATATAATAGGCTTACTAAAAAATAAAGGCTATTTGAGATCCTTTTTCAAGGCTCAAGTACTCTGACCCATGAGACCTATTAAGTTAAGGAAGACCCATTAATGAAGGGGAACTCATTCCAGATATCGATTAACTCCTCGCCAACCTACCCCTAGACCAACGGATTGACCTGCTGACCCCGCGACTTCATTGGCTTCACGGACCTTGCTTTGATTTCCAATCACTGACTTAACCAAATCAAAGACCAGATATAAGTGGTAAAGGGGACGACCGTCCCGAAAGCATGGCATCGAAGCAGCTCCCTCCTAATACACGGGATTTCATCCCTCCTAAACTAAGGGAAAGTTACTATAGAATGCGAGTCCAAGATAGCGAACCTGAAACTACAAGGTGATAGAAGCCGAGTTCAACCAAGGCATCTCTAGAGGGTTCTCGTATAGAAGCTATCTCAGATGGCTTCAAAGAAGTGATCTAAGCTTGAAACACAGTCTAAAGAAAGAACTTTATTAAAGCTCAAATCCCGGTCCTCAACTTCCCTGGAAGAAGCTATCGAAAGGCAGTCCTAGCAGAAGAAGATATTGATGAAAGCACCCTTGCAGATGCAGAAAGCTACCTTACAGAAGCTGAAAGAGAAGCTTACAATTTTCTTTAAGTTCGTCATCACACCCCTCGGACTCAATCTCACTCCCATTCCTCTCACCCACAATAGGAAGTCCCTTTTTTATGCACTAGCTTGTTTAGCCCTAGCGGAAGTTAGAGGGCACCGATCTTACCTTTCTCTGTCTCCCTATATGGAAAACCTAGTAACCCTATTTTACGAAGGTTGGAATGGAATTTCTTCTTTTTTGCCAACCCCCTATAGCAAAAAGCATAGAACCGACTCTAGCCCAACGTCTACCTTTCATTCAAGAAGTTTACCGCGCCCCTAGTCTGGGATTCCATCCCGGATGCACTCAGTCAACTTACTTATTACCTTATTTCGTGGTAGATTCACACGGCCTACTTATTGTACCCAATCGCAAGGTGGACTCAGGCAGCCATTAAGATTACTAATTTTTTCTTGGATGCGGGAACTATTCTACTTACATAGCCTATCCCTCTCTGGCGACTAAAAGAGGGCTTTTACGGACCCTTTTCGAAGCAAGAGCTCTCACTATGGTCATACGAGAGGAAGACTTTCTCTAGAGAGTGATATCAATAATCTCCTTTTGGCAAGGTGTGTGAAGCATGAGACTTTTGAGGCTTTGCACTAATGAAATGGAATCCTTTTTCTACTACGAATAGAACCGTCTAAATCTGCAAACAAAACCAGATCAGGAGAGCACTACTAATAGGTATCATCCTACGAAAATTAAGTAGCAATCTAGCCTTAACCCGCTCTCTTCTTGGGATTAACGGGAGGTATCCCAACTTATCCGGAAAGATACTAGCCCTTTTCTTTGATGCCGTATCTTTCGCAGCATCTCTAGAGATTGAGTGATCAAATGACCTTTCGTTATAGGACGCCGGTCCCACCACCCTTGCTTTCGGAAAGAGAAGGTAGTTTACTTACTTGCTTGCTGCTGAACGACTAATTGATTGAAGTGCCTCAAGTGCAAGAAGAAATTCATTAAATTACTGCTTTTAGCAGCATTCTCCATCCTCTCAGTTGCACGAAATCCCATAACCTTCGACTTGATGTTAGAAAGTCGTTCCTTTCGATCAGGTACAGAAACTGATAGACTAGGGCAATAGGTAATAAGTTCCCCCGCGCTATAGAAAGTGGACTTAGCTTCCTTTGTCTGAACGAAATCATCCCTATGATCCAAAACCAAGTCTTCGAAGTCAGTAAGGAAAAAGCACTAAGTGATGGGTTCAGACCCGAGCTCATTCAACAAGCCTTAGCTGCTGTCCCCCTTTGCTCCTATTCTAAGTCAGAACTCTTCTATCTATAAGTCGTAGCTCGAAAAAATCACTCTAAGTCCTAGCTCAGCTCATTCACTCGGATTAGCTCTAGCAGCTTCGCTCCTTTCTTTAAGCGGTATACTCGGTCTCTGTCTAGCTCGGGAAGTCATTACTCTTCTAATCAGTATTTGCACCCTTCCCTTGGCACTTTATTTAGTTAGGGAAGTGCAACTCTCTAAAGGATTCGTCAGCTGTCCCAGTAGATAGAAAGAAATTCTTCCCTTACAACCCCTGAAGTTGGCCTTTCCCATCGGCTCGCTCGTCAGTCTATTCAATAAGGACTCCAACTCCAACTGCCTTCCCGAAGCTCACTTAGGCACCGAACAAAGACTAGCCTCATCAAAAGAAGAGAGATCGAGTATCTGGACCACTTGCCAGCCCAACTACGAGAAAGCTATGCTACACGCCATTGTTCACAGGCCGTTGCAGGCCCTGAACCCTTAAGCACTATTCCATCAATAGATCCAAGTCTATGAGCCCTATTGTGTCCATCGCCCATCCCTAAGAGCCATTATCAACAGCGGTATCCAGCCGCGCGTGCAGCATTGTTGTGAATCAGGCCATCAGCTGCTCCCTCGATAGAAAGAACCCATTACAAACTCTATCAGTGGTCTAGGTCGATTCCACCAAGGTCTATAGCCATAATCGTTCTTCATCTGGGTCTTGATCCAGCACACCTTCCACAGCCCTCACCATTTCCCTCAGCCGACCTATTTTTTTAAATTTGAAGCCTAAAGATAGCGTTTTCTTCCCTATCGGAATTCATACTGGAACTTTACCTAAGGCCGATTAAGCCTGCTTTTCTAGAATAGGTGGAAGATGACTTAACTACCTTTACTAAAGGTTTATTCGCTAGAAAAAGCTAAGGTCTTTATTGAATTAGCTGCAAATTGCATAGCCTTCTTTTGATCCCTTCTTTTGAAGAAATCTCTTCTCATTGTGCTACTTACTATACCTATTAGATTAGGTAGTTAGGCTTAGAAGACATAGGCCCATATCGGGATTCTGAACGTTGGCTGACGCCCCTTCCTTCTCACTGCAAAAAAGGAATTCACAGTCAAAGACGGACCGAAGCGAGTAAACTACCTCCTAGGATTGAGATAGATACGAGACTGGCCCTGAACTCCAGCGAACCACTACAGGACCCGAATTGGACTGAACCCCCGCCTAGGCACTCCTACAACGGATAGAGCCTTGACTTCTTTTCTTCGGGTGATGCCTAATAATCCCGTACTAGCTTTTCTAAGTAGAGCTGCGCTCTCCCGCCGCAAATCCCAATAGAACGAAGAACTTACCTTATTATTACCCAAACGAGGAGATAGACTATCAGCTTACCACTTACTTAGATACGGCTGAAGCAGAGCCGGGGAACGAGACTCCCTTCGTAGAAAGTGACTGGTTCAGTGTATTAAGAGAAGGATGTTCCAACTGAATGAAGATTATGGCTTTTCATCTTGAATATATCTTTTGACTAGACTTTCATCTTTCTTTCACTGGCGAAGACATATCACGAGCGAGGGAGGCAGAAGCGGTGAGTACGCGGCGAAATCCTTTGTTGGAAGGCTTGCTGATTCATGATTTACACCTCTCTCCGCCGCTTCTTAGCAGTTGACTGCGAGATTAGCACTTTCTTCGTTACTAAAGATATATCTTTTCCGCGCGAGCTAGTTCAACAGTTCATTCTTGTAAGCCCCTTTGTCATCCTTAGGTTATTGGCGAATCGGTTTCAAAGGTAAGCTCTTCGTTGAGGCGCCGTCAAAGCCGACTTTTTGGAGTCTTCTACCTTTTCTAAGGCGGTAAGTTTGGCAGCAGAATTGTTCAAGTTGTCTCTCGTTCAGCTTGCATGCAGAATCCGCACGAGTTCAGATGGCTTTATAGGTTTTATTACTATTTGACTTTCCACCACCAGCCCACTATAAATAGATCGCTGGGGACGATGGAAAGTTAATTGTTTTGGTTGAATTTGGGTCTTTTGCGGAAGCAAAGGTAAGGC